TTTTTCTAAATATCCTTGTAATTCTTCCATTTACATTTCTACTTGAGCCAGAGGCAGGAGGTTTTTCTTGGTTTATCAAATGATACATACATAGTGCAATATGGTCAGAACAGGGTATTATGTATTGTATTATGTATATAGTATAGTTATAGTAAGAAAAAAATATATACCCCGGAAAAGAAAGAGGGAGTCCAATCAACAGATCTTTTTACCTTCCTTTTCTATCCAATTGGTTTATGTTCGTTATAATTACAACAGGAGAAAAAATCCTTTATTTTTGCAACCCAATCGCTCTTTTGACTTTGGAATAAATTCTCTTTATCAATATACTGTTTCTTCTACACATCCGTCTACAATCCATAATAAAGAATAATTAGGATTCTGAAAAAAAAAAGAAAAAATCAATGGTTCACTCACAGGAGAACCCACTCTTTCCCTCATTAGGCACTAATTAATTTTTAACATCTAATTAGATCGGGTAATCATTCCAATTAAGAACATAAGCTCGTTGCTTTTTATTTTACCAAAATTGGAGCCATAGAGCTTTATCCATTTATTCACTAGACCCAACTGTAAATGTGAATTTCTTTTGTCCCCTTCCAAAAATCAAAACAATCTTTTGGAACTGTAATGATTCGGTAAGGATAAACTCAAAGTTCTACTTTAACTTTGACTTTCATTTCAAATTAAATAAATTAATAAAATAGAAAATCTAATAAAATAATAAATTGATTTTATTACGACATGCTGTTTTTTCCATTCATTACCCTTGAGGATCAGTCGTGGTCTTATAGACTATACCAATAGTCTGGACGAATTCGTTGCTTCATCCAAATGTGTAAAAGATCATAGTCGCACTTAAAAGCCGAGTACTCTACCGTTGAGTTAGCAACCCGGATAAATAGGATATGTAGATATGATCGAAATATAATAGATATGATCGAAATATAAAAATCAATTGAATTGCACTGCACGACCCTATCAAAACATTGAACTAGCAACACATCGAAAAGAAGGATTTTCTGATCAATTAGAAACACAAAATACCAAAATTAGCAGATCGGATTAAAAATATTCCTAATCGAAATGTAAAAATTATGACAGACCACCCATTTTTTATCAAATTCTTTTTTGATTTTCCCTAAGAAAATACATCTTGTATGAGAGTAAATGCAGCAAGGCAAACCCATCATTTGAGTGAAGGAAACAAAAAAAACCAATATGGGGTGGGGATAAACAGCCCTATTTATCTACGATCGAATTATATTTGTTCGATACACCATTGTCAATATAAAAGCAATGTTGAGAAAGTAAATCAAGTAAATAAAATAAAGACTTGTGTTGGATTGACACAACATAAATAAGAAATTGGAATGGGAAAAATTAAGGAAAAGGTAAATAAAAAATCCCCGGTTTATTCAATCAATAAAAGTACGATAAGCAAGCTTAACCCCTTGTTTGTTGTTAAATTCAATTCCCCCACCAAAATATGAATAAAGCAAGAAAAAGGAAAATGGTGTGTAAATAGAAATAATTACACAAGGATAGATACTAGTTACCCTTCCCTACTTTATTTTATTTATTTAATAATTTTGTTTTTTCCTTTAATTAACTCAAAGTTCTTTCTTTAAAGAATTCTGCCTTCTTTAAAATATCATAAACAGTTCCTGTAGGTTGAGCACCTTTTTCAAGGAAATATAGAATAGCAGGAACATTTAAATAAGTTTGATTCTTTATCGGATCATAAAAACCTACTTTTCGAAGATCTCTTCCTTCTCTTCGGAATCGAACATCAATTGCAACGATTCGATAGATGGCTCATTGGGATAGATGTAAATAAACAATGCCCCCCCTAGAAACGTATAGGAGGTTTTTTCCTCATACGGCTCGAGAAAAATGATTCCAATTTCTGTATATAATAGCAAGTGGATCCATAAAATAATGAATTTTACTATAATTTGAATTGAGTACTTTTTTCTTCTTACTTACAGAAAAAGGAAGAAATCTCATTCATACTCATAACTCAAGTTGGGTAATTCTGACAAGAAAATCCTTAGACATTTATTGAGCCGTCTCTAAACTCTTTTGTTTGTCTCATTTCGAATCTATTTTTATTCCTCAGTCTGATCCAATTGTTGAGACAATTGAAAATAGTGTTTCCTTGTTTCGGAATCCTTTATCCTTGCTTTGTGAAATCATTGGGTTTAGACATTACCTCGGGGATCCTTATTCCTTTCAAAATGGCAGCAACATACCTTTTTTTGTTATTTCTTTCTATATAAATAGAATACGAATGATTGATTCCCTTGTGATACACTTTTCATCGAAATAGTTTTACCAATTTCGAAAAATTTTACTTTTCAAACTTGTTCTGAATTTGAACCTTTCGATTTAGAATTTATATATAGTGAGGATATACTTACAGAGTTGGTCTAACTTATTGATTTTCACTAACCCTAGATTCTTTCCCTTGAAAAATGAATCAATCCTTTCTTCTCGAGCTTCATCATGTACTATTTACTTATAACCCAACACAAATTAGGTTCCGGGCAGAACAGAACAAACTATGTCGAGCCAAGAGCATCTTCATTACTATAGAAGATGGCGGATGTAAAAATCCACAGCCGACCATGTCCTTCAAGTCGCACGTTGCTTTCTACCACATCGTTTCAAACGAAGTTTTACCATAACATTCCTCTAATTGAAATTTCAAAGCGGTATGGAATTGATTCAATATAAAATCATGAATAGTCATTGGTTCAACCGGTATATAATATTTCTATCTACGGATAAATAAGTATTTATCCGGATAAGGGTCAGCAAGGATCAAATTTATTTAATTTAACCCCATATTCTATCATATGAATTGAATGAAAATAAAGATATTCAATTTTACCCACATTTGACACTTGATTCCGTTTGTGAGAAACCAAACGAATTCTCAGATATGATTCTTAGAACCATTCTGAAAATTAATAAGAAAAGATTTTTCCCTTTAACAAATTATTGTTTCATGTGGAATGCAGTGTGATCCCATCTTTCGTTTCATGAAAAACGATCTGGGACGGAAGGATTCGAACCTCCGAATAACGGGACCAAAACCCGCTGCCTTACCGCTTGGCCACGCCCCATTTTGATTTCTATTCGATATTAATCAACACTAATATTGGTATTGGTTATTCGTCAATCCCAACCCAAATACACAAAAACATATGGGATATTTTGTTGCTAGGATTCAAGACATGTAGATATAGAATCAAAAAAATTCATTGATCATTACATAGAATTCAATTAAGATATTGTATGAAAGTTGAATTCCTTATATTCTCATTTTAGAATGATAATGGGGGGAGGGATTTTTTATTTGGGAAAGTCCGAACCGAAGAAAAAGAAGGATTTCTTGATCTGCCTTTTTTATTTTTCCCTTATAAAAATAACTCAAAATTATCTAATCCACAAGAACGAAATGCTTGTTATGCTTAATATCTTTAGTTTAATCGGTATCTGTCTTAATTCTGTCCTTTATTCGAGTAGTTTTTTCTTCGCCAAATTGCCCGAAGCTTATGCCATTTTCAATCCAATCGTAGATGTTATGCCTGTCATACCTCTACTCTTTTTTCTCTTAGCCTTTGTTTGGCAAGCCGCTGTAAGTTTTCGATGAAATCTTTAATACTCTGCTAAATTGATGATGTATTTGATAAAAAAATTCTAAAAATTGATAAGATCAGATAAGTCTTACATTACGAACCCTCGATTCAAAAATAGAAATTCTTGTATATTGAATGAATAACCGCAGCGATGAATTTGGATCAGCCTTTTCCCCGTTCTGACCTTCCGGTGAGTATGGACTATTAGGTACTCCATAATACCTAATTATTGATATGACAAGAAATTTCGGGTAACGAATGAATCAAAATCTTATTACAAATAAATTCATTTTATTTTGAATTTTTTGGGGTGTCAAAACAAAAAAAATGGTATATGTGGTAAAAAATAGGCAATCTATTCCCCTTTTTCAAAAAAAAAAAAAATGATCTTGGAGATTGTGTAATGCTTACTCTCAAACTCTTTGTTTACACAGTAGTGATATTCTTTGTTTCCCTTTTTATCTTTGGATTCTTATCTAATGATCCAGGGCGCAATCCTGGACGTGAGGAATAAAAAATTTCTAGTTTTTTTTTGCTTTTTTATAAATTAATTCTTAATAATCTTATTTGTTTCATACATTTAACTGTGATAAAATCAAGGGATGAGAATCTTTTCGAATTCGAAAATACCAAGTGATCAGAGAAAGCGGAAAGAGAGGGATTCGAACCCTCGGTACAAATAATTTGTACAACGGATTAGCAATCCGCCGCTTTAGTCCACTCAGCCATCTCTCCTAATTCCAAATTGAAAATTTGTTATGTGATGTAACACGTGAAATAAAGATTGATAAAAATCCACCTTCTTCTCTTTATTTTCTTTTTTCATTTGATTTTTATTTATTTAATCTTATTTAACTTTATTATTATTATTTATTTTATTATATTATTCTATTTTAATAAAAAAAAATATTATTATATTATTAAAATAGAAATTCGAAATATTCTAATAAATAATAGAAATTTTTTAAATAGCTATTAAAATTTAAACTTAAACAAAGTATTTAATATTTAGATAAAATAATTTAAATAAAATAAAAGTAAAGGTATATATTTATACTAAGAGGTATATATTTATTATAGTATAAATATATTATGTATAATAAAATATGTAAAAATATGTATAAGAAAAAGATAGAAAAAAGCAATTGATCAGGAATTCAATATAGATAATGACTCAAAACGGATCTCCTCAATAGAAAGAATATCTTAGTTCTTTGATTTTATACGAAAGGTTTATTCTCCCGGCCTGATCTGCTTAAGTACTGGCCGGGACATTTCTTCTTTTATTCCATTGATTATTCTTTTTTTCTTTTTATCAGTTTATTACTTAATTTCTTACTGTTGTCAAGTAAG